CAGCCCTCACTGTCGATTCAAGACACAACTACCTGTACCACAACCACTGGCATATGCGGTATGCGGGTGTCAGGTCTAGGTCTAGATGGAGGTTCTCGTTCCAGTTCCATTTCTAGTTCAGGTTATGGTTCGAGTGGAGAAGCAGAGAGGGCATGCCTTCCCTAAGTTGGTTAGATCGCCCGAACGAAGGAAGCTGTCTTGTCTCGCAATGGCAGAAGAAAGAGATATCATTGCCAATCGGGAGGAAAGGAAGAGTAATTTACCTCTGTCTCCCTATCGATGTTTGACCCTATTTTGCTCCCCGGGCCTTAGCAGCCCACCCTTCCCTCGACTGCCTTCAGAGAAGAGGAGGGGATTTCGAAGAATGGAATTTGAATTCCTATCCTAAAGGTAGTTTACTTGCTTACTTGTTAGAGTAAGGAATCCTTGTCCATTTTCTCCGCAGGGAAATGGCTCCAAAGGACCTGTGCCTCTATCCTGACGAGGTTATCGTCACCGATGGTAGTCGCGAGTTCGCGGAGTACACAACCTTAAGGTCGTGGGTCCGACAATGGCTTAACTACGTCAAGTGGTACTACATGGTTGCAGTATCTCCAGGCGTAACCATCCAGGATCTCTTAGACGCACCATTCGTGAACCGGAAATGGCAGGTTGAATCGACCGACTCTCAGTTGGTCCGGTTCGGCCTTGTCTGGAAGGTTTTCGATTTTGTTGCCCTAAGGCGTTTGGCCTGTTAAGCCAATGTCCTAGTCGCTGCAGCGATTACGGATACCTCTCAGGCATCTCTACTCTGTGAGTCCCGCAAAACGCTTTCTTTATGTTTTGTGAGTTGACTCCTTATGCTAGAGCCAACCTGGCCTACCGGTCTTGTAAACCGATAGTTCCTTTTGGTTTGACACCTGAGGGTGCCCTCCTTTGGGGTCCATACATAAAGGACCTCATCAGGGTGTTGATAAAACTAGCTAAACCGGTTTCAGTGAGGTCAATCAAATGGAGAGGTACGAAGAGGACTTTTCGGTCCTCTCCAACCAGTCGAGTGCTTCTTCCCCCGCCGGGTATTGAGAAGGAGTGGAAGTAAAAGACCCTCATTATTAGGTGTACTGTGGTACCCAAGAGTTAGGTATTGTTTCGACGAAAACTAGGAGTTGTTTAGTCGAATGGATATGGCCTCATTTGAAAAGGAGGTCATTCCCAACGATCCTACTCCTGTCAGAGTCCTTACCTCGGACGACTGGGTCAATCGGTTGAAGGAGCAGGGAAGAGACGAATATTTGCCATAGGAAACTGGCTGAATCAGAGGTTATTAAACTCTGTTCATAGATGGCTGATGGATGTTATCCGTCAGATTACTATGGGTGGCATGCATGGATGTCTTTTCTGCCTTAGCCATTCTCCCTACGTAGCAACTTTAAGTAGATGATAGATGGGATGAGATGCTAGCCTTAGCGCAGAAGATCCATCATTGAGCCTTAGGCCACTACTAAAGATAGGATGGATTGTCAGGAATGGTGGATGGAGCAAGGATGTATAGCAGGCTTAAAACACGAACGACACAAGTAGGACGCACTGAGGCCGAGGTACGTAGTGACGTCTCTTGCTGGGCCTTTGATAAGGAATGGTCGGTTTGTTAGTCTTAATCCAGCGACTGGCCTTGCTCCGAGCGATATCCGAAGTATGGTTCGCTCGCTAGTTATATGCTTAACACATGCATCTGAGGTCAGAGGTGCCGCTAAGGTGAACGCTCAGCTTCAACTCTGACTTTCTATTTGAAGTGCACTGAAGGTTAACTATGTCAATCTACAACTCAATGTGATTGGCTTCGTCCGGGCTCAGTCTCTTCCGGCCGCCTCATCCTACTTACTCCACTCGCTATGTTTTGCTGCCAAACGGACTCTCTCGGAGGTTTTCCCGTGGATGTAATGCTTAGCAACCCTTGCGCCCCTACCCGAGAGGCAAGCTTGGCGGCGCGAGTGATGCGGTAACAAGCCGAATCCAAAGTACCTCGACACAAATTAAAAAAAAAAAAGAGAAGAAGTGCCTATCCGCTCATCAAGTAAAGAAAGGCATCGATACATCGAGGACCAGGGCGGTGAAGTGGGGAAGGTGGACAGTAAGCTAGTAATTGCGTTAAGAAAAAGCGGTAGAAGGGCGTGAAGGTGTACTTTCTTTCGCGGTTGTTGGGTATTGTATTAGTGGCAAGCCGACTGACTGATAGGGTCACGAAGAGCCCAACGAATGGAGGACCAGAACTGCTTTGCTTAACACACATATAGTTCAGTTCCCTCAATTCATCACCAACATGCTTGATTCCAATCTCGAGGGACTGAACCCGCTCCTCGAGAATGAAGCTTGCTGGCGATACCGGTATCCATCTATAGCCGTTAGTTCATCGGTGTCGGGGGAGTTTGGCCCCAGCCTATTGTCCCTTTCCCCATGGGGCGGGCTCCTATGATAGGGTCTAGGGAAATCTACCTCTTTTCCGTTTTCGCTCCTTTTTCTTTTTCGTTCCTTCCTTAGGTCTGTCTCCTTCGGCGGATCTTGGGACTCCTTTTGCTGGCTTCGGGCTTTGATCTTTCTCTTATCTGGTGTGGCGTCCTGCTTCATCTTTAGGTGTCCTTATTGGTCTCTATCCGCCAGTGCGTAGCTCCGTCACTTTCCCTCTCCCCAGCGGTAGCCGGAGCTCGCACAACCCAAAAAATAAAAACAAACAAAGCGTGGTTCATGGTAGGCTCTGATAATGGTTAGGGTAGGGGTTTAGTAAAGGATCTCCAGCATGGAACGATGCTCCTTCTCATGCCCATTTGCCAACATCCAGAAAACCCGCCTTCTCACGCTAATGAAAGCCCTTCTTACAGAACAACTAGTGCGAGAGCCCCCTATACAGAAGGATACTTTATTTTTTCTAACTCTCCAGAAGAGACCAAGTCGTTTACTTCATATTTGTTACTCTTGCCAACAATTGGTTCTTTAACTGACACTTGACTCGAACCGCTTGCCATATCTAAACTAGCTACTGGCAAAGAGGGAATTGATTCAAGATCCCCTTGCGCCCTACAACCCGAAAGTGACTCTCTATCAAAGCACCTGCGGTGGGCTAAGCGCAAGGAGTCTTAGAGTCTCGATACTGGCTAACGGAAAAAGAACGGCGAACAAGTAGTTGTTCTACAACCCCCAGAACTGTACGCAGCGCTTTTCAAAACAAAAACCAGAAGTGGTTTGTTTTTTCTAAGTCGCTCTGCGAAAACGGTTTTCTGTCTACGAGCGCCTGTCTGCCTTCACGAACGTCTAGTAACTCACTAGCCCTAAACCGTAACTGAAACACTCTCTTCTCCAACCAAAGCCGCCATCCAGATTCAGAAGCGGAAGCGGAAAGAGTTTACTGAAGAGGCTTTCATCTACGGCCTCCCTAATTTATGCTATCTTCGTTTCATTAGGGAAGTAGCCTAGCTCAGCTGGGGGAAGCTCCTAATGGAAATAGAGTACTCTCATTAAAGCAGGGTGACATATTACCGTTGACCTCAGACCTCACACCAGATTTCCTCTTCCCGATCCCCCGAAAAAGGGAAGATGCTCCTGTAGGTAGGAGCTACTTAACTTTCTTCGGCGCTCCCTTCGAACTGATATCCAAAGATTCCCTGTAACAGGATGGTTTGAAATGATGGTTTATTACAGGTTCTGGTGACATGAATAGGATGAGCATACGAATGAGCCGGAACATGGATAACGTAGTGGTTCGAGCCGGTCGAGAGTACGAGATTACTGACCGAAGACTCTTCCATTGAGATGGGCCGAAGCCCTGCTAGCGAAGGAATGCATCCAACAGTGTTCTGTCTCATTGGTCCTCTCATGCCAGAATTTGCTCATAAATCCACTTTGTTCTCCCGGAAATCACTTTCATTATAATACATGACTTATGTGACTTCGATCTGATACCTCTCGATTCAGAGAGGAAATGCGCATTTGTATCATTTTTACTCTCCCCATCTCGATATCTACTAATTGGATATGGGACTGGTTGTGAAGGGAAGCTTTGTGGGAGAAAGGAGGAAAAGGTCAGGCTAGTAAAGGCTTTACTCAAACATATGGGATAGATTACGAGGAAGCCTTTGCCCCGGTAGCCAAGATGAAGTCTGTTCGTCTCCTGCTCTCTATTGCTGCGAATCGAGATTGGCCTCTGTTCCAATTAGATGTTAAAAATGCCTTCCTGAACGGGGACCTACAGGAATAAGTTTACATGAGTCCTCCACCCGGTTGTGTAAGGGGGGGGAGAACAAGAGAGGTCAACTGGAGTGGAAGCCAAACGACGGGGCCGAGAATCTGTGATCGATCCGAAGAACCACTGCCAGATACGATTCTGCTCCCCCTTCGTACTACCAATGCGATTCTTGCCCGGCTTTCTTTCGGCTTAACTTAAGAAGGCTGCGGTGAGAATGAGGATCACTTCGGAACTCTAGGAAAATGGGCGTTTTAGGGCGGGATCTAAAAGTTCTCCAACGTGTTGCGGAGCCTTCGGCCGTGAGAGGGTCTGTCTTTTGGCTTCCTCAGGGCCGTGTGAAGCTTAGCTTGCTTTAGCAGCCACGTGATGATTCAAGATTCGTGGTAGGCGTAGGAGCTGGGCGAAGCGGTAGCGAAGCTCAGGTGGTGATGCAAGTGCGCGGTGAGCGTAGTAGCCCCCTCGGGCATGCTCTTTGTACAACCAAGCGAAGAGCTAGTGAGGGCCGGAAATATCGTATGTAGTGTAGAATCGGATCTGAAGCTCTTTACTAGGATTGGAACAAGCGAGGAACGAGTGACCACAAGCTCCGCTTAAGCGCTCGACATTTAGCTTAAAACATGTTCATCATGTGGCCGAGCGAAGCGCACCTGCGTGAAGCAGCCTAGCATCACTTTAGATAGGAGCAGAATGGATGACTTACAACTGAAAGTTCTTCGGATCGATATATCGTACGACGTAATGGAGATCTTGGTCTAGGTCCGGTGGTTCGCAGAATTCGGGACCTAACGATGTTCGATTCGTCACATGAACGGGAGCGGACGATTCCCTCGTCTCTCCCTTTTTCGGGGAATGGCTGCAATCACAAGCAAGTGATTGAATGAGTGGGGGCTCCGAAAGCACATGCGGGATAAGCAGGTCTTTCAGGAGACGGTCTAGAAAGAAAAGAGAACTCTCAACAAGCAAGCTGGAACTAATCAAGATCAATAGGAAGAGGAGTTAGCTAGAAATTTTTTGACAAAGTTCATGCCACGACGATCTATATGGAAGGGCTGTTTTGTTGATGCATTCCTGTTGAAGTTGAAAAAGAGACAAACACTCATGTTTCAGCTCCCGGATCTGCTTGGATTATCGTATAATAAGAGGAGCCGTCTTAGGAAATGACTGAACTTAAAAGACAGATGCCACCGCTGCGAGGCGAGGGAGTAACTTGTCTGATCTTGCGGTGCACTCACTCCCGTTACGAGAATGAAATGACGCCCCAGCTCGACTCGAGACCAAGACTCCTTACAACTCGCACCAATAGCGGCACTGAGCGGCCGGAGATTGATTGAAAAGGCAGCCGCCCCTCCCCCCGCCTACCTACTCGTGCTCGTAGCTCGATCGGAGGTTAAGAGAGAGTGTGGTCCGGCGGAAAAACAGAAGTCGTCCGTATCAAGTGATACGTTAATTGCTCAGTAGTGCTTCGCCACTACCGTAGCTGGCGGAAATAGCTTAATGGTAGAGCATAGCCTTGCCAAGGCTGAGGTTGAGGGTTCAAGTCCCTCCTTCCGCTCTTGGCTTCGTCGTTTAGTGGTAACGAGTAGAGTAGGCATCGCCTCTCGATCCAATCCGTCTTTCCCTGGCCTCCCCACCACACTCTTGATACGAAATAAACCTCCCGCCATAGAATAGAGAAGAAAGAGATCTAAAGTCTGGGTCCCCTCGATCACCCTTCCCTTTCACCTGAACTGGTCGAGAGAGATGAACCCGCACCACATTTTATAACCTTCGAACCGAAACCCCCAACTAGAGATGGAATTCCAGAACCTAAACAACTCAATTGAGAGCTCCGTGACCGGTTCAATTCAAGGGAAGGTCCACCAATAATGGAAAGGCCATTCCCCTCCCTATCCGTTTCTTGATCCCTCATTCCACGAATTCGTTGTTACTGATTCATTCAAGGACTGAAAGCTTTTCGTTTTATGAAAAGGCATAGACTCCCCACTTCTTTGTCTTATTAGCGCAGGTCTTCGTCAATGATGAAAGCCGCTGAACTTAAGACTCGAGTTGAGAAAGAGGGCTAGGCCAAGGATAGGAGGGCTTTCAGGGACTGGGGAAGACGGGTGGATTATAGAGCTAGGGGCGGATCAGAGGTTTGTCCATTGGGATTGGGCATGGACGAGCGGGCCAGCAAAAAAAACTTATCCCATCGCATCATTAACCGGTGTAGGATTAAAGATCAGGTCCAGGATTCGAGTCAAATCGACCTTCCCTCTCATCTCAGGGTGAGGCAAGGTAGCTTGCTCAAATGTTCGTTGTTCAATATCTCGGCAGCTCAAGAAGTTGGACTAGCTGCTCCCATTCCTCAAAGCCCGGAGTGGATTCTAGGGGAAGGGCAGAGCCTCACCTTGCAGTAGGAAGGTCTTCGTTGCTGGGACGGGTTCAAACTGGACTGAAGGGAGGAGGAATGAAATACTCCGATCTTACTGGGGATTCATCACTGGCTAGGGCTTTCGAATCAAAGCATGGGCATCTGCAAGTAAGAGGGAACAGTAGATCGTCGATTGAAGAGCCAGGTCAGTCAACTTCTATTGATTATTGATTCGACTAGAGGGACTCCTAGCAACTTGTATGACGGGGCCCCATGGAGACGCAGGAGCCGCCAGCCGGATCGACCAATAAATGATAGGCCAGAGGGATAGGCTCATTCGACTAATTAGTGATCCCTGGCCCTACCTAACAAAGAGATGTCCCTAAACATAAATAAGAGGGGATTGGTTGATCGGAAAGCTCGGGCAGGAGTAGGACATTCCATTAAAATCTTTCTGATCCGCTAGCTGTCACTCCTTGCCCTATTCGGTCAAGCAGCTTCACTCCTCTCAAATCCTATTTGTTCATCGACAGGTAGGGTGAATTCTAAGGTTCCTTATTCCGGTTGTTAAGCGGAAGAAGAGGGAGAAAGAATGGGCACAGCCCCACCAGCAGCCCGCGTTTTCGACCCGAAAGGAATGGAAAATGAAACAAGAATCTGTGTTCACTATCTATGGAGCGGAGTGACTATCCTTAATCTCCTCTTCCCTATCTCCCCCTTGCCTTTTTTTTCTTTTTCTCGCCGGCAGGTAGTTTACTTGCTTACTTGTTAGAGTAAGGAGAATCCATTTCTTTTTTTGTATTGTTTATTATGATTGATCTGTAGTTCAAGGGCACTCTTCCTAATCCGAGTTTAAGATGGAATAAGACCCAGACGTAGAGTCCCGTCGGCCGGTAAGGGATTTTTTCTATTGATTTTTATTACCTTCAGTCCT